ATTTCATCTAAGTTGAATAACCAAGGATTTTCTATTTTACTGCGTGCAGATTATGATAACTTGAGAAGTTTTGATTTGGTTATGAACCATATAGGAAAAAAAAGGATAAAAGGGATGGAATAATCATTACATGATAAAATAGAGTAGAGTAACCATACGTTTTATTTGCATAACGTGTATAATTTTTGAAATAGAAAAATCCACGGATGATTCATGAATTTGTAATAGATCTATGGAGTAGCTGATGAGAAAAGTTGTTGAGAAATATGAAATTGGAAAGAGATTTTTGATCCCTATGGAACCATTGATTGGTCCTATTGTACTCCAATACTATGAATAACTCGCTATTCACTCGGTTTCTGGTCAATACTAAGATTATGTAGGAGAGATGGCCGAGTGGTTCAAGGCGTAGCATTGGAACTGCTATGTAGACTTTTGTTTACCGAGGGTTCGAATCCCTCTCTTTCCGTTTCTGTTAATTCACCAACGTTACCGACCACAATGTATCAAATCAAATAACAATCGATATCCTTATTCCGACAGTAAGACTAAGACTTTATTTGATAGAGAAGAGATTTTCTATTCCTAATTACTGCGGTACGTAAAATACAAATATCGGAAAGGGCGAAAAAGAATTGAAAATCCTACTATCCATACCTTTCTTTGTTATTTTCGTTAGGTTCAAGTCTGACGGGAATAATATTCTACGACTAACAACTCATTTATTTTCAAACCGATCCATTTACTATCTATTATTTGATTTACTAATCCTTTATATTGGAACGAGTCAATAGTCAAATGAATTGGCAATTCCTCGTGGGGGTATGAAGCAAGATAATTTTGAATCAGAGCTTTTGATTTTTGTTTATCCTTTATAGTAATAATATCTCGGGGTTTGCAACGATAACTCGGTATATCCACTATACGACCATTAACTAAAATATGTCTATGGTTAACTAATTGCCTTGCTCCAGGAATGGTCGAAGCCATACCCAATCGAAAAAGTATGTTATCCAAACGCATCTCAAGTAGTTGTAGTAAAACCTGACCTGTTGACCCTTTGGCTTTTCCAGCGATATGCACATATCTAAGTAATTGTCGCTCTGTCAGACCATAATGAAAACGCAATTTCTGTTTTTCTTCTAGACGAATACGATATTGAGATCTTTTCCCGGAGCGCAATTGGTTTTTAAGATCACTTCCGGATCTAGGTCTTTTACTAGTTAGTCCCGGTAAAGCCCCCAGACGGCGTATTTTTTTGAAACGAGGTCCTCGGTAACGAGACATAAAATAAAGACTCCTTTTTTTTTATTTTACTGAATAAAATTTTACAGAAAAAATCTAAATTAAGACTGAACTAAAACTAAAGGATAAACAAAGCTAAATCTACTGAAGTACTACAATACAAAACAAAGTAGAATAAAATGAAAATGAATGAATTGTATCATATCAATATCCGGATTTTTTGTTTTGTATATATGGGAAGTTAAGTTAAGTGGGAAGTTGGGAAGTTAAGTTAAGGCTCCGTTTTATGATTTGTTCTGTTCTGTAGAGACCTAATTGCTCCAATCAATTTTTGATTCATAGTTGCAAGTTATCACGACATAAACATAATAGATCGGCAACTCGACATTTGTATAAAGGAGAGGAGACATCATCATCGAAAAAATTGATAGAGAAAAAGCCGGCTATCGGAGTCGAACCGATGACCATCGCATTACAAATGCGATGCTCTAACCCCTGAGCTAAGCGGGCTCACATAACAGAAATAATGTATAGGAATTCACTAAACTACTGGATCTTAGCTAGTAATTTAGCTAATATTAACTAACTAGTTTCTAGTTGTATGTTGTATATAGTTAAGGTTATAACTAATATAACTAATTATAGAATATCAAATTCTATATTATATGACGAAATAGAATTCTATTCTAATAATAGAAATATATGACTAATTAGAATTTGATATTCTATAATTAATTCTATCATTATACATTATATCATTACGAGATATCCAGCAATATTCATATTTATATTTATTTTGAATTTCTATATAATAGAATAGATATCTATATTTCGAAATCAATATTTCTATAATAATCGAAATATTGATTTCTTTTTTAATGATTTAATGATAATATCAAAATAATAATTTTATTAAATTTTCTCTAATTTGAAATTATGATTAAAAAAAAAAATTTTCTTAGAAGAGTTATAGCTATTATAATAGCGTATAGCGGATCGGATCTATAATAAAAAAAAAGAAGAATGAATATCGACCGTTCCAGTATTCCAAAGCACGCTGTAAAAAAGGGGAGGGGGGGGAGAGACATATATATATGTGAGATATATCTATCCATATTGAATTGCGGATACATCAATGATAGAATCATTACAAATACAGTTCATCTATATGAAGATGAAATGATAGAGGGAGGATAGCGAAAAAAAAAAAATATACTTTTTCGATATGAGAATTTATTAGATAATGAATTCAACGGGTCCAAGATAGATGAAAGGGGTTGGATGGAATTACAACTAGATCCTGATATCTCAAGGGGGATATGGCGAAATTGGTAGACGCTACGGACTTGATTGGATTGAGCCTTGGTATGGAAACCTGCTAAGTGGTAACTTCCAAATTCAGAGAAACCCTGGAATTAAAAATGGGCAATCCTGAGCCAAATCTTTATTTTGAGAAAACTTATAAAACCAGAATCAAAAAAAGGATAGGTGCAGAGACTCAATGGAAGCTGTTCTAACGAATGGAGTTGATTGCGTTACGTTGGTAGCTGGAATCCCTCTATCGAAATTACAGAAGGGATTGACCTATATTTTATATACCTGTACGTATACATACTAACATAGCAAACGATTAATCACGACCAAATCCATATATATATATATGAATATGTATATATATTCATATGAAAAAATTCAGAATTATTGTGAATCCATTTCAATCGAAATCGAAGTTGAAGGAAGAATTGAATATTCAGTGATCAAATCATTCATTCCAGAGTCGATCTTTTGAAAAACTGATTAATCGGACGAGAATAAAGAGAGAGTCCCGTTCTACATGTCAATACCGACAACAATGAAATTTATAGTAAGAGGAAAATCCGTCGACTTTAGAAATCGTGAGGGTTCAAGTCCCTCTATCCCCAATAAAAAGACCATTTTACCTCCTAACTAGTTATTCTCTTTTTTTTTCATCAGCGCTTTAAACTTCACTATCTTTTTCATTCACTCTACTCTTTCAAAAACAGATCCGAACAGAAATCTTTGGATCTTATCCTAAGTCTTTTGGATAGATACGATACCCGTACCCGTACAAATAAACATATATGGAAAAGGAATTTCTATTATTGAATCATTCACAGTCCATATCATTATCTTTACACTTACAAAGATAGTCTTCTTTTTGAATTGAAGATCTAAAAAATTTGGAGACTGGGTAAGATTTATTAATTTAATACTTTTTTAGTTCCTTTAATTGACATAGAATAGATACAAGTACTCTACTCGGATGATGCGGGGGAAATGGTCGGGATAGCTCAGTTGGTAGAGCAGAGGACTGAAAATCCTCGTGTCACCAGTTCAAATCTGGTTCCTGACACGTGAATAATATACCTGATAAATATTCATACAAATGAATCGAGACGGATCAAGATACATATTCGTTAATAGTCTACAGCATGATACATACTTATTCATTTCATCTAAATGTATAGATATAGACCACCTCATTTCATTTTTTGAGATGGGTAAAAAATACATGTATGGTAAAGAAGAAAATGAGATTATGCTCCCTTTTCTTTTTTGTTTCTGTTTTTTTTTGTTTTGTTCATACTGTGCTTTTTCTCACTCAAAAAAAAAAGAATGTTAAGCCTTCATATATATCTAAAAGAAAATATACAAGTTGGCTAAAAAACTTCAAAGTCTAGAAGAATTGAAGGATAAGAATAGATTCAGACACAGTACAAATAAAATACGATCCCCTTTCATTTCTGAATTTCGTATTTTCTTTCATATTTTTTTCTATTTCTTCACTCCTGCTTATGTTACTTTCCGGGGTCCCTCTAAATGATGTGCGCGGTACAAAGTTCATGGTACAGAACTCTTTTGATTCATCTTATTGTTTTTGCTCATACGGAACGGATATGATATCTTCCAAATTGGGGAATATCAATGAAGCCTTTTTTTTTAGCCCACCCATAATACGAATTAGAGTCCAGTTACTCTGTTCATCTAGAACAGAACATAAAAATCTTCCTTGACTTGAATGAAATCTGGAATTGTGTTTTTTAACTATAAATGAACATAAGTTTCTTATCATTCAATGAGCATCTTGTATTTCATAGAAATTGGGGGTAATGTAGTCCTTACGTAAGGGCCAGCCTATCCAACTTTCAGGCATCAAGATACGTTTAAGACGTGGATGATTATCATAATAGATTCCCAACATATCATAAGATTCCCGTTCTTGAAAATCAGCACTTCTCCAAATCCAGAAAACAGATGGGATTCTAGGATTATTCCTCGGGGCAAATACTTTTATGCATATCTCTTCCGGTTTATCTATACCATACTGTATTCTCGTAAGATGATACACACTAGCTAAAAATCCGCCTGGTGCTACATCATAGGCACACTGCGAGCGTAAATAATTGTAACCATATACATATGAAATGACAGCAATGGAGTCCCAATCCTCGGTTTTTATTTGTAAAGTCTCTATTCCTTGGTAATCGAAGCCCAAAGATCTATGAACTAGCTCATGCTTGACTAGCCAATCAGATAAACGGCCCTGCATCTTCTTGATCTCTCCCACATTTGTATTTCTATGAGTATTTCACATTTACAATGAAATTTTTAAAGATTGACCCGCTCCTTCTTATTCTTTCTTTTTTTCTTTCTTATTCTGCACAAAGGAACCCTGCCTAATTCACTAATTCGTGGGAAGATACTGAACTTTTGGATTTGAAAAATATTTCAGA